AATAAAGTGGCTGAGGTTTTAGGCGGTAGATTGTAAATCTAAGAACAAGTGTTAACTTCTTTATTAATTTGAAGTTAATTCTATAGTTAATAATAATATTAAATTGCAAGTTTAAAGATGTGTGTAGGATCACTAGGATTTAATAGAATTTAAAAGATTTAAACTTTTTTTGAAAACTTTGAAGGCTTTTAGTTTTAGTAACTTAAAATTCTATAAAAGAAGAGAGTAAATGGGTAAAAGGAGTCCTAAAAAATTAAATGATGTCTTCATAATAAGAATAGGCGAGGAAAAAGTAAATGATTTGAATTTTCTGCTAAATCTTATTCTTGGATTAAGAATAAGGATGAACGGAATAATAATTCGCAAATAAAAGTAAAGGGTGATTAAGGCGGATAAAAGGAGGAAAAAAGTAGGTAAAAATAATCTTTTGTTTAGTATAATCTGGATTAGTATTCATTTAGGAACAAATCCTGTAAAAGGGGGAAGCCCTCTAAGAGATAAAAAATTTAAAGAAATAATTAATGAGAAAAAGAAATTATTTGAATCAGATTTAATCAATCTAGACAGTGTATAAGTTTGTAGTTTAAAAAATATACTTGTAATTGAAAGTAAAATTAACCTATAAACCAAAAAATAAAATAATCAAAAATTATCTCTTATTGAAATTGCGATTAATATTCAAGATAGGTGGTTAATTGATGAAAACGCAATAATTTTACGAAGAAATATTAAGTTTAGTCCCCCAAGGGCTCCAATAATAGCAGAAGCAATGGCTGTAAAAATTACTAATTTTCTTAGGGTTTCTGAAATTATTAAGTATGAGGTTAGAGTTAATGGAGCTAGTTTTTGGATTGTTGATAAAAGGAAAACTTGAGGTCATAGGATTCCTTCTATAACTTGGGGGAATCAGAAATGAAAGGGGGCTCTTCCTATTTTTAATAACAGGGAAAATAAAATTAAAAATAATCTAATAAAGGATAATGATAAAAACAAAAATCTGGAGGAAATTAATAAAGCCGAGCCTATAGCTTGGATTAAAAAATACTTGAGGGCTGCTTCAGAAAAGTAAGAGTTTATTTTTAATGAAATTAGGGGGATGAAAGATATGAGGTTTAGTTCTAAACCAATTCAAACTCCAAATCAGGATGGAGAAGAAACTGAAATCAAGACTCCTATAATAAGAAAAAAGAAGAAGATAAGATAAGAAAGAGGAAATATAATTAAAAAGAGAGAGATTGAAACTTTCATTTGCGGGGTATGAGCCCATTAGCTTAACTTTAGCTTATCTTTTTAGTAAATCGTATACGTTGATGTAGAGTGCATAAAAAGTTTTGATCTTTAAAGAAATGGTGCGATTCCATTACGTTTAATATAGGTAAAAATATTACATTATTAGCTGTATCAGTGCTACCCTTTTAATTCAGGCACTATATTAATCTAAATATGAGTACTAAAATTATAAATATATATATAATAATTATTAAAAATATAACTAAAAATAAGTTTATTAGCAGGCTTGTTTTGGTATAATTTTAGTTTTCAAAAAAAATTGTTTATACAAAAAAGAGAATATAATTAAAAATAGCGCAAGATACAGAAATAAAAAATATTAAAAAGAAAATTATAACCTAAGCCTTTATTCTGCGTATAGAAAGAAAGGGGGGTTGATTAAAATATAATTTATATATTCATATAATATTTATAATTTTAATCATTATACAATTATATTCAATTTTATATGCAAATTCTTCCTTCCAATATGATAAATTTAATGGGACATAGTTTGAAAGAAGGTCAACGACTTTTGCTTTCTCTCCGGCTAGAGAGAGTGTAAAAGCGAAATCGTTGTCCTTCTTTCATCCTTATTTCAGCCTATTTAACTACATTTAACCTAAAGATATCCGTCTTTTTTATTACCCCGACGTTTTAAGGTAACTTATTTGTGTTCTTCTGTTTTATACCCAGTTAATTCGTTTGGCTATGTCTCTAATATTTTTTGGAGATATCTTTATGAGTATCTACACTTCACTTGTATGTAGCATGTTTATAAGTCATTATATATTATATACTGTTCTTTTATATAAGTTTTTACTCAAAAAATACTTAAAATAATACAGTCATTTTGTTTTTATATTTAATGTGTGTTTCTGTTGATTTTATATTCGATGTTTGATTTTGGCTTTTGACTATTATATAATCTTTTAAGTTGCATGAAAATTTTTATGTGTGTTGTATGATCGTAAATTTTTATATTTATCAGTGTTATTGGAATTTTAAGTTATAATATTTTAACTCTCAGCATATCTTATTATAGAGGTAAGAATATATGGAAATATGATTTAGAAAAGATTTTAGGTCTAGTAAATTTTGTGCCAGCATCTGCGGTTATACTTGAAGGACAAGTAAAAGTTTTCGGTTAGGGCTAGACGAGTAAGTAATTAAACTTTTAATCTATTATAAATAATAGAGGGTAAAATTGAGTTATTATTTTATAAAATAAATAAGTTTAAAGTTGAAGCCTAAAAAATTTAAATAAAAACTAGGATTAGATACCCTATTATTTAAAATTGAAAATTATTAAAGGAACCTGGTTAGTAATAGTTATTTACTTAAAAACTAAAAGATTTGGCGGTAATTTAATCTTTTCAGAGGAACTTGTTTTTTAATCGATAAACCACGAAGTATCTTACTTACTTTAGTTATATTAGTTTGTATACCTTCATTATCAGGTAATTTTTAAAGAATGAATTACTAAAATTATCATTTACAAAAAAATTAGATCATGGTGCAGCTTATAAGTAAGTTAAAATGAGTTACAATAAATTATTTTAAACGAATTTATAGTTTAAGTACTATAATGAAGGTGGATTTGGTTGTATTACGAGTTTAACAAGCTCATAAGATATAGGCTCTAAATTATGTACATATCGCCCGTCGCTTTCATTTATAAGTGAAATAAGTCGTAACATAGTAGATGTACTGGAAAGTGCATCTAGAATTATCAAAGTATAGCTAAACTAGAATAGTATTTCACTTACGTTGAAAAGAATTACCGTGCAAGTCGGTTTACTTTGAAGATGAAAACTTGTTAAAATAAAATAGAGATGTATTATTTACTAAAGGAAAAATAATTTCATAAATATAATAAGGAGTAATTTTTATTGAATAGTCTAAATTAGCTAAAGTTTATAAGTACTGAAAAGGAACGTTTATAATTTCTTTGTATTTGGGGATAGTAAATTTAAGAATTTGTATTTTGTGTATTAAAGAAAATTTATATAATTTAATCATTTTAAATATCTCGAAACAAATTTAGCTAACTTAAAGTATAAGTTTTTGTTGAAAATAAATTTGTAACTTTAAGTTAAAGGTGAAATATCAATCGAAGTTTGTTATATCTGGTTCTTTTAAAATAAATTTAATTTTATTTTTATAGGTAAAAATATAAAAAGTAAATGTAGGAGGGATTAGCTTCTTATAAATTAAAGTAATAAACAGCAGTTATGAATATATGTTGAATTAGGCTTAAAAGTGGCTATTTTAGTAAAGTGTTTTAACTAAATTAGTATATAAGGTTAAAAATTTTTTAAAAGCTTTTGTATGTATAAAAGAATAGTTTATAATTTATGAAATTTAGATATAATGATTTTATTAGTATATTGTAATGTTTAATGGAATATGTGTAATAAAGATCGTTATTTAGAGATAATAAAGTAATATAAAGGAATTCGGCAAATAAATTCTTTGCCTGTTTATCAAAAACATGTCTGTTTGGAGATATAAAGAGTCTGGCCTGCCCACTGATAGTTTTAAAGGGCCGCGGTAATCTGACCGTGCAAAGGTAGCATAATCGTTAGTTTTTTAATTGGAATCTTGTATGAATGGTTGAACAAAAGAATAACTGTCTCTATATTTTATTTGAATTTAACTTTTAAGTGAAAAGGCTTAAATATTTTAAAAAGACGATAAGACCCTGTAAAGCTTGATAAATTTTATTATTTAACTAAGTTAATATAGTTATAAAAGTTTAATGAGAATAGTTTATTTTATTGGGGCGATAATGATAAAATGTTTTTAACTGTTGATAAAAAAAGACAAAGTTTAATGTATATGTATATTTAAATGATCCTTAAATTAAGATTAAAAGTTTAAGTTACTTCAGGGATAACAGCGTTATTTTTCTTGAGAGTTCCTATCGAAAGAAAAGTTTGCGACCTCGATGTTGAATTAAAATTTCTATATAATTGTAGCAGTTATATAAGAGGGTCTGTTCGACCTTTAAATTTTTACATGATTTGAGTTCAGACCGGCGTGAGCCAGGTTGGTTTCTATCTTTTAATTTAAAAAAGATTATTTTAGTACGAAAGGATTTAATAATCGAAATTATTTATATAATTGATAAACTATTTTGGCAGATGATATGCGTTGGATTTAGGATCCTATAAAATAGATTTAGTCTATAAATAGTTGGACAAAGTTTGTCCTATGTCTTTGATAATTGTAGAAGTTGTAAATTATCTAATTTTAATTATTTGTGTTTTAGTAGGGGTTGCTTTTGTTACCTTATTAGAACGTAAGATTTTAGGCTATATCCAGATTCGTAAAGGCCCAAATAAAGTAGGTTATATGGGAATTTTACAGCCATTTTCTGATGCTGTAAAGTTATTCACCAAAGAGCAGACAATACCTATTATGTCAAATTTTTTGGTTTATTATATGTGTCCTGTATTCAGCTTGTTTATCTCCTTATTGGTTTGGATTGTTCTACCTTACGAAACAGGATTGGTCAGGTTTGATTTAAGTATCCTTTTTTTTTTAAGTTGTTTAAGAATAGGTGTTTATTCAACTATAGTTGCTGGCTGATCATCTAACTGTAAATATTCTTTGTTGGGGAGTTTACGTGCTGTTGCTCAGACTATTTCATATGAAGTAAGATTAGCTTTAATTCTACTTTCTTTTGTTGTTTTAGTTGGCGGGTTTAATTTAGACTTGTTTAACAAATACCAAAGTGATTCTTGATTTATTATTATTGGTCTTCCACTTGGTATGGTTTGGTTTAGGTCTTGTTTAGCTGAAACTAATCGTACTCCTTTTGATTTTGCAGAGGGAGAATCAGAGTTAGTTTCTGGATTTAACACTGAGTATGGAGCTGGAGGGTTTGCTTTGATTTTTATAGCGGAGTATGCTAGAATTTTATTCATAAGGGTGTTATTTGTAATTCTTTTTTTAGGTGGGAGGTTGTTCAGGGTTTTATTTTATTTAAAGAGTGTTATAATTGCTTTTGTTTTTGTCTGGGTTCGAGGCACTTTACCTCGGTTTCGTTATGATAAACTAATGTATTTAGCTTGGAAGAGATATCTACCTTTATCAATTAATTATTTAATTTTCTTTTTAGGACTGAAAATATTTTTTTATGGTATAATTTAGAATATATAGTAATTTTATATCAATTATTAAGAATATTTTCTCATTTTATGTTTTCAAAACATCTGTTTTGGTTTAAACTAAATAATCATTTTAGTATATTATCTCATCATACTAGTAAAAGAGGGTTGACAATATAAAAGGAAAAATATAAGACTGTGAGAATTTGGCCTGTAATGATGTAAGGATCTTCTACCGGTCGAGCGCCGATTCATGTTAAAAGTATAACAATTGTAACGAAAGTTCAAAATAAAGTTTGGTTGATAGGGTAAAACGCTAATCTTTGGAATTTTGAGGTATGAGTGAATGGTAAAATTATTAAAATAGCTACGGAGGCTACTAGAGCTATTACCCCTCCTAATTTGTTAGGAATAGATCGTAAAATAGCGTAAGCAAAAAGGAAGTACCATTCAGGTTGAATATGAGGAGGGGTCACCAAAGGATTTGCTGGAATAAAATTATCTGGATCACCTAAGAAATATGGAGCTAAAAGAGTTAAAAAGATTAGAGCTGTAAGTATAACAATAAATCCAACAATATCTTTGAATGTAAAATAAGGGTGAAATGGTACTTTATCTATTTGCCTTGAAATTCCTAAAGGATTATTTGCGCCTTTTTGATGGAGAAATAAAATGTGAATTATAGAAAAAGCAGCCGCAATAAAGGGTAAAATAAAGTGAAATGAAAAAAATCGGGTAAGTGTTGCGTTATCAACAGAAAATCCCCCTCAAATTCATTGTACTAAGTCTGTTCCAATAAGAGGGATTGCTGAGAATAGGTTAGTAATAACTGTAGCGCCCCAAAATGATATCTGTCCCCATGGTAAGACATATCCTAAAAATGCTGTGGCCATAATTATAAATAAGATTACGACCCCTACTATTCAAGCATGGAGATTTATGTAAGATCTAAAGTAAATTCCTCGTCCAATGTGGATATATAAACAAATAAAAAAAAAGGAAGCTCCGTTGGCATGAATAGTTCGTAAAAGTCATCCGTAGTTTACGTCACGGCAAATGTGAACGACTCTTGAAAAAGCAAGATTAATGTGAGCAGTGTAGTGTATAGCCAGGAATAATCCTGTAAGAATTTGGATTACTAAGCATAGTCCTAGTAGGGATCCAAAATTTCAAAATGTGGAAATATTTCTAGGTAAAGGTATATCTACTAACGCACCATTTGCAATTTTAAATAGGGGATGGGATTTTCGTAAGGGTGTTGTCATTTATTCTTGTATGAGACGTAAAGGTCCTTTAAAAAGGTTAACAATCTTAACTACAATGATTAATATAAGAAGAAGATAACAAATAATAAAAATAGTAAAACTTATTGAAGGAGTGTTATAAATTCAGCTAATAATTGCCGGGGTTGAAGTCGAGATTGAAAAAGAGGACCAAGGTAAAGATGAAGATCTTGAGGTTATTAGCGGGTCAATAAATAAAAGCGTCAAAGAAAAGAAAGCTGCCAGAATAAAAAAGATTAAATACGAAGTGGAAGGAATAAAAACTTCATTAGAGGCAATCGAAGCTACATAAATAAATAAAACTAATATACCTCCTAAAAAAATCAAGAACAAAATATAAGAAAATCAGAAGGAAAAGCTTGATAACCCTAGAGAGATAGCAATAAATAAAGTTTGAATAAGTAAAACTAAGCCTATGGCTAGAGGGTGAGAAAGTTGTGTGAATAAAATTGAGAATCTTAAAAGTAATGGTAAAGTTAATAATAAAATAACAGAGAATAGTTTAGGTAAAATATTAATTTTGGGAATTAAAGACAAAGAAGTTTCTTTTTCTCTGAAGTTTTAAGAAAAGAAGATTCATTATTGGTTTACAAGACCAAAGTTTTTGTTTAAACTATTAAAACTATTAAAATTAATGATAAATCTTAATTTGTTTGCAATATTTATTTCAGTAGGTATAATTCTTTGTGGGCTATGAAGATTTATTTCTTACCATAAACATTTATTAAATTCTTTACTAAGACTTGAGTTTATAATATTGGGTATTTTTTGGTTGTTAAGGATTAGTATATCTATAGTCGGTAGGGAAGTTTATATCGGTTTATTTTTTTTAACTTTAGCGGTGTGTGAAGGCGCCTTAGGTCTTTCTTTGTTAGTTTTAATTGTTCGTAGCCATGGAAATGACTATTTTAAAAGATTTAATTTCTTGGAGTGTTAAAGTTTTTATTGCCTATTGTTGTATTGATAAAATATAAAAATGACTGAAGTTTAGTTCAAATAGGATTAGGCTTGGTTAGTTGTTTTGTTGGGATCAATTGTTTCCATAACGTGTATATATACGGATTGGGATTTAATTTAGGAATGGATTATATTTCTTATATTATAATTTACTTAAGTGTTTGAGTTATATACATGATTATTTTAGCCAGGAATGGAGTAAAGGAAGCTAAAAAGTTTTTTTCTATATTTATTCTTGTTAACTTATTTTTGCTACTAAGTTTAGTAATTACTTTTTCTTCATTAAATTATTTATTGTTTTATATTAGTTTTGAAATGTCTTTAATTCCTACTTTAATTTTAATTTTAGGATGAGGTTACCAGCCTGAACGTATTCAGGCGGGAGTTTATATACTTTTTTATACTTTAACTTTATCTTTACCATTACTTGGGTCTTTGCTATATTTAAGTTTTAGAGAAAATAGATTAATTATTTTGTTGATAAAGCCTTTTATGAGTGTAGATTATGGTTGTTTAATTTGATATTTTTCTAGAATTATGGCTTTTTTAGTAAAATTACCTATATATATGTTTCACTTGTGATTACCTAAAGCTCATGTTGAGGCGCCAGTAGCGGGTTCTATAATTTTGGCTGGGGTGTTATTAAAATTAGGGGGTTACGGTCTGATTCGTATTCTGGTTTTATTTCAAAAAGTTAGAATAAGATTTTCTTGATTGTGGGTTAGAATTAGACTTTTTGGAGGTGTATTTGTAAGTTTAATGTGCCTACGGCAAGTTGATATAAAATCTCTGATTGCTTATTCTTCAGTAGTCCATATAAGTCTTGTTCTTTGCGGGTTAATGATTTTTAGCTGATGAGGTTTAATAGGAAGAGTAGTTGTTATAGTAGGTCATGGATTATGTTCTTCAGGTCTTTTCTGTTTAGCTAATATAGTCTATGAGCGTGTAGGAAGTCGTAGACTTTTAATTAGTAAAGGTTTATTAAGGTTTATACCTAGAATAGGATTATGATGGTTTTTGTTAAGTGTTAGAAACATAGCAGCTCCACCTTCTTTAAATTTACTTGGAGAAATTAATCTTATTATTACTTTAATTAGTTGAAGAAAGTTGAGTATGTGGGGGTTAGCATTTTTATCTTTTTTTAGTGCTGCATATACTTTATATATGTATAGTTTAAGCCAACATGGGTTATTTTTTAGAGGGCTTTATTCATGTAGGTCTGGTAAAGTTCGTGAATATTTAGTATTGTTTTTACATTGGTTTCCTTTAAATATACTAATTTTAAATGTAAATTTAATTAATGGGGTTTAATTTGTTTAAATATAAGTAATTTTGGAGTAGTTACTAGGAAACAATGGTTTGATATATACGCATACATATTGTTAGAATATTATTTTTAGGATTAAGTTCTTTTTTCTGTAGGTTATTTTTTTTTGTAAAAGCTTTCAGTGGTGAAGCTGATGTAGTTGAGTGAGAAATTATCTCTTTAAACTCTTCATCTATTTGTTTTGTTATAATTTTTGATTGAATTTCTATATTATTTATATCTTTTGTCTTATTAATTTCAAGAAGTGTAATATACTACAGTGGGAGTTACATAAGTGAAGATAAAAATTTTAATCGTTTTATGTATCTTGTTTTGGCTTTTGTATTTTCTATAATGATAATAGTTTTAAGACCTAACCTTATTAGTATTCTTTTAGGGTGAGATGGCCTAGGACTCGTATCTTATGCACTCGTTATTTTTTACCAAAATGAAAAATCTGCTAATGCTGGGATATTAACTGTTTTATCTAACCGTGTTGGTGATGTTGCTATTTTATTAAGTATTGGTTTAATAGTGAGGTTAGGAAGATGAAATTTTTTGTTTTATAGATATTATATTATGGATAGGGAGTGAGTAATAATGAAGTTTTTAGTAATATTAGCAGCAATAACAAAAAGTGCTCAAATTCCATTTTCTGCTTGATTACCAGCAGCTATAGCTGCTCCGACACCGGTTTCGGCTTTAGTTCATTCGTCAACTCTTGTAACAGCTGGGGTGTATCTTATAATTCGGTTTAGTTCTGCTTTAGAAGGTTCAAAAATTCAGAGGATATTATTAATTATTTCTTGTTTAACTATATTTATGGCTGGTTTAGGGGCTAATTTTGAGTGTGATTTAAAAAAAATTATTGCTTTATCAACTTTAAGTCAATTGGGAGTTATACTTAGAATTTTGGCTTTAGGTTATCCGGATCTTTCTTTTTTTCATCTTTTAAGTCACGCTTTATTTAAAGCCTTATTGTTTATATGTGCAGGAGTTTTAATCCACAGAGTTAGAGGGTACCAAGACATCCGGTATATAGGTTGTCTAGTAAAATTTATACCTTTAAGTGTTTCTTATATAATAGTAGCAAATTTAGCTTTATGTGGGTTTCCCTTTTTAGCTGGATTTTATTCTAAGGATATAATTCTTGAAGTTGCTTTTATAAGTTGAATTAATTTTATTTCTTTAATTTTATATATTATGGCCACCGGTCTAACTGTGAGTTATACTCTACGTTTAGTCTATTTTAGGCTTAGGGGAGTATTTAATTTAAGGTCTTTAACAAATGTAAGAGATGAAGATAAAATTATAACAAATTCAATAACTTTATTAGGTTTTAGGGCTGTTATTATAGGATCAATTTTATCTTGATTATTGTTTCCTGAACCCTATATAATTTGTTTAAGATTTGAGATAAAAAATCTAGTAATTATAATTAGGATAGTAGGAGGAGGCTTAGGTTACATATTAAATTTAGTAAATGTAAATCACAATTTAAAATCTTTAAGAAGCTACAAGTTTGTTGTTATAAGAGGTTCTATGTGATTTATGCCTTTTTTAAGGACTAAAAATTTAAGGAAATTTTATCTAAATAGAGGTGAGAATATAGAAAAATTAATAGATAAAGGCTGGTATGAGTACTTAGGAGGTCAGGGTTTATATTATTGTTTTTCAAAGTTATTTTACATTTTAAATGAGCTTCAAATCAATAGCATTAAGGTGTTTATAAAAATATTTATTGTGAGGGTTGTAATCTTGTTATTTTTTATTTTTATCTAATTTATATAATTCATACAAAGAATATTGTGTTGAAGCCACAAAAGAGGTAAATATACCTGTAAATAACTTAAATAGTTTAATAAAAAATATGAATTTGTGGTGTTTAAGATGCAATATTTTGCTTTAAGTAGTTTTTAGAAAATAAATTTTCAGTTTAGCAATGAAAATGCAATGTGTTAAGTTACACCATAAAAACTTGGAATACAAACGGAATTCAACCGCTTATTAGAAAGTTAGAAGCTTCCTGCTTTGGCATAAGTATCCCCTCTTGATAGGAAAAGTTAATTCAATTTTATCATTAACAGTGATATACCTCTGCTTTGGTTTCTATCAAAATTAGAAGGCTAAAGCCTAAGGGTTAGGTCGAAACTAAATGCAAATATTCGCTTTCTAATTTAAAACCAGTTAAAAAATAAACTCTTTATGAATGCAACTCATATGTCATAAATATTGACTATGGTCTTATGTTCATTCTAAGGCACCTTGGAATCATTCGTAGTATAATCCTAAGAGTAAAATAAACATGAATGTTAATCTTGTGAAAAATCATGAAAAAATGTTTGTAATGTTAAATGTAGAGGCAATCGGTAAGAGAAGGGTAATTTCTACATCGAAAATTAGGAAAATAACTGCAATTAAGAAAAATCGTAAGGAGAAAGGGAGTCGAGCGGATCCTTTAGGATCAAATCCACACTCATAAGGGGAATTTTTTTCGCGGTCCATAACTGTTTTTTTGGCTAATAGGCTTGATAGAAATATGACTAGGAATGAAACAAAGAATGTTAAAATTGATATAAATAAAATTACAAAGATTACTTTCTCTAAATTTTTTAGTCCTTTTGATTGGAAGTCAAATATACTTATATACTAAGAAAGTTATCCCCCTCATCAATAAATGAAGATGTAAAGGAACAATCATACTACATCTACAAAATGTCAGTATCAGGCGGCAGCTTCAAATCCTAAGTGATGGTTGGACGAAAAGTGGCATTTATAGAGTCGTAAAAAGCACACTGAGAGAAACGTTGTCCCAATGATAACATGTAACCCATGAAATCCAGTAGCTACAAAAAAAGTTGATCCAAAAACTGAGTCTGCAATGGTAAATGGGGCTTCAATATATTCGAAGGCTTGAAGCGCAGTAAAGTAAAATCCTAAGATAATAGTCAATCCAAGACTCTGAATTGCCTGGTTGTGATTAGACTCTATAATTGCATGATGAGCTCATGTTACTGTTGCCCCTGAAGATAATAAAATTGTGGTATTAAGAAGAGGGATTTGAAATGGATTAAATGGCTGAATTCCTATCGGGGGTCAGTACATACCAATTTCCACTGTAGGAGATAATCTACTATGGAAGAAAGCTCAGAAAAAAGAGAAGAAGAATAATACTTCTGATACAATAAATAAAATTATTCCTCATCGTAGTCCTTTTATAACTATAATCGTGTGTAGTCCTTGATAGGTTCCTTCTCGAGTTACATCTCGTCATCATTGAATTATAGTTAAAATAGTAGTGATAAATCTTAATAATAGTAAGTTTATGTTGTACTGATGAAATCATTTTACTAGCCCTGTTGTTAGTATTATAGCTCTAATCGATCCAGTAAGAGGTCAGGGACTTATGTCTACCAAGTGATAAGGGTGGAAACCGTGAGTTGATGTCATTAGTTAATTTCTCTTGTATAAAGAGTTCTTAGTACTGCAAAGACATAAGATTGAATAATTGCAACAGCAGATTCTAGGATTAATAATATAATTTGTGCTGAAATAAGTAAAAATACTAAAAACGTTGAAAGAGCGGGGCCAGTCCCACCTAATAAAGTAAGTAATAAATGTCCGGCAATTATATTTGCGGCAAGACGAACCGCTAATGTCCCAGGTCGGATAACATTTCTAATTGTTTCAATTAGCACTATGAAAGGTATAAGAGCGGCAGGGGTTCCTTGTGGAACTAAATGAGCAAATATATGTTTTGTATGTTGAATTCATCCAAATAATATAAGTGTAAATCATAACGGGAGGGATAAAGATAGCGTTATTGCTATGTGCCTTGATCTGGTAAATACATAGGGTAGAAGTCCTAGAAAATTGTTGAATACAATTAGGGAAAAAACTGACACAAAAAGTATTGTAGACCCAATGTGGGATGGCAGAAGCAGGGCCTTGAACTCTTTATGGAGGGTTAAGTTGATTTTTCTTCATAGTATTGATCAGCGGGTAGGTGACGCTCAATAAATGTAAGGAATAAAAAGTAATCCTAAAATTGTAGATAATCAGTTAGTTGAAAGGTTAAACACTCTAGAAGAAGGTTCAAAAATTGAGAATAGGTTAGTTATAATATTCAGATTTTAAAATTAAGGTCCGGCTTTTTTGTAACGCAATCTTTTTTTTCAAAAGGTTTGATGAAATAGTTTATTGTAAAGAAAAGGAATAATCTAAATAAAAAGAAGAAGAACAATATAAGTCAATATAAAGGAGCTATTTGTGGCATTAAGAAATATCTATAAGGATAATTTATGCGTGACAAACATAGGTTATAAATTTAACTAATTTCTTAACTAGAAGTAGTCGTTATACTATTTTAGATTTAAAAGATCTACACTTCCTTTCAGTCATCTAGTTAATTTTCTGCTGATAAAGAAATTCAGTTTAAAAAAGAATTAATTGAAATTCTTTCGATTACAATCGGCATAAATCTATGGTTAGCACCACAGATTTCTGAACACTGTCCGTAAAATAACCCAGGTTGATTAATTAAAAACCTCGTTTGATTAAGTCGTCCTGGAATAGCGTCGGCTTTAACACCTAAGGAAGGTACTGTTCAGGAGTGAATAACGTCTGCTGCTCTGATTAAAATTCGAATTTGGGTGTTTATAGGAAGAACGGTTCGATTATCAACATCTAATAAACGGAATCCAGATTCTCTTAGTTCGTTACTTGGTGTTATATAAGAATCAAATTCCAAGTGTAAAAAGTCAGAATACTCGTATCTTCAATATCATTGGTGTCCAATAGTTTTAAGAGTAAGAGAAGGGGAATTTACTTCATCTAAAAGGTATAGTAATCGAAGAGAAGGTAGAGCAATAAAAATTAAAATGATAGCTGGAATAGAGGTTCAAATTACTTCAATGGGTTGATTCTCTAACATATAGCGATTAATAAAGGAATTGAAGAATAAAGTCGATATTATGTAACCCACAAAAGCTACAATTAGCACTAAGACAATTATAATGTGGTCATGGAAAAAAATTAATTGCTCTATTAAGGGTGAAGCACTATCTTGGAAACCTAAATATGCTCATGTTGCCATAAGTTTCTAAAAGAAATTTATATTTCTTAGTAGGGTCTTAAATCCTATACATATTATCTGCCATTTTAGAAGTTAGTAATTAGCGGAATTTCCATGTAAGAATGATCTGCTGGGGGGTAAGAGTGCTTTCATTCGATTGAGGACGAGAGGAAAGGACTAAAAATAGCTGCCCGGTTAGATATAAAAGCTTCTCAAGTAATAATTAAGAAACCCAGTGCAGCTACAAATGAAATTATAGACCCTAAAGAGGATACAATATTTCATGTTGCATAGGCATCAGGGTAGTCGGAATAACGTCGTGGTATACCATTTAATCCTAAGAAATGTTGAGGAAAGAATGTTATGTTAACCCCAATAAATGTTACTGTAAAATGTATTTTTAGTCATTTAGGATTTAATGAAAGTCCTGTTATTAAGGAAAATCAGTGTGTAATACCAGCAAAAATTCCGAATACTGCCCCTATAGATAGAACGTAATGGAAATGGGCTACTACATAATATGTATCATGAAGAATTACGTCAATTGAGGAGTTTGCTAAAACTACTCCGGTTAACCCACCTACAGTAAATAGGAAAATAAATCCAAGAGCTCACATTAATGATGGGGAAAAGTTTAGTTGTGTTCCGTGAAGTGTTCTTAATCATCTAAAAATTTTAATTCCGGTTGGAATGGCAATGATTATAGTAGCAGAAGTAAAGTATGCTCGGGTGTCAACGTCCATTCCTACTGTAAATATATGGTGTGCTCACACTACAAATCCTAAGATCCCAATGGCTAATATAGCATAAATTATACCTAATGTACCAAATGATTCTTTTTTCCCTGATTCTTGTCTAACAATGTGGGAAATTATACCGAATGCTGGTAAAATTAAAATATAAACTTCAGGATGTCCGAAAAATCAGAAAAGATGTTGGTAAAGAACGGGATCCCCTCCTCCTGCAGGGTCAAAGAAGGAAGTATTGAGATTACGGTCGGTTAGGAGTATTGTAATGGCTCCTGCTAGAACTGGGAGAGATAAAAGAAGGAGAATGGCAGTGATAAATACTGCTCAGACAAATAAAGGCATTTGGTCTATTGTCATTCCATAAGACCGTATATTAATTACAGTTGTTATAAAATTTACGGCTCCTAAAATTGATGAAACACCTGCTAAGTGAAGAGAAAAAATTCCTAGATCTACGGACGCTCCTGCGTGGGCAATAGCAGCAGCTAATGGAGGATAAACCGTTCATCCTGTACCTACACCTCTTTCTACTATCCTTCTTGTAAGAAGGAGAGAAAGCGAAGGAGGAAGGAGTCAAAACCTTATATTGTTTATACGTGGGAAAGCTATATCTGGTGCTCCTAGTATAAGAGGGACTAATCAATTTCCAAATCCTCCAATTATAATTGGCATAACTATAAAGAAAATTATTACAAAGGCATGGGCTGTTACCACTACGTTGTAGATTTGATCGTTTCCAATAAGTCTACCAGGTTGACTTAATTCTGCTCGAATAATTAATCTTAAGGATGTACCTACTATTCCTGCTCAAGCTCCAAAAATAAAATATAATGTACCAATATCTTTATGATTTGTTGAAAATAATCATCGTTGCAT